TACGCGCATTATTTTAATAATGTAAATGAACACAATTTGGGCTTAAAAACATACTATTTGGGGTTATATTCCTGTTTACGGGGGGTTTTCAGGAATGTTAGTGATCTCAGGAGTATTGGGGGGTAGGGGGGTTTTACGCGCAGAAACCCCAGGGGGCATCTTAGAAAAATTAGGAGAAATATTCATAATTTATGCTCTTGATATCACTTATGCAATTCTTATAAGAAAATCTTTTCACCATTCAAACTATTTACCTGCGCGCAAGGAAATGCTCACCCTTAATTCACTATTCCCGTGTGCACTGTGAAATGCCAAGTGAAAGGAAGCCAAAAAAAAAAACCCACTGCCCCTTAGAAAGAACGCCCGGCATGGGGGGTCTCTCGGAGATGTACTCCACCATTAACTTATGCAAGCGTCGATGAAAGTTAGAGGGATAATATCAATCAATGGCCCTGAAGTAGGAACCAAATGCCAGGAATAGTGCACGAGGTGAAACCCCCACAATAGTTGTCCCTCACCTTCAATAAGAGTATGCATTAAGAAATCACTGTTGGTCGGTTCTTACTACATTAAGATTGTGAGAGTTGACGAGATGGTGGGTACTTGGTATATATTAGACGTACGAGGGACTGTGTTCGGTCTTAAATTTCGCCAGTCCTTGACTTAATTGAAATGTCGGATAAATCTATTATTGCTTTGTATATACCTAAGTAGTTATGGTGCTGTATGAATGGTATAATCCTAGAAATGTCTATTAAACAGTAATGTCCTTGAATGCCCCTGAAATGGTTAATATAAATTCATGGTGATAATACATATATGCATATAAGTACTATGCAAAGAATAGTTTAATTTTAGAATCCTAGCTTTGGGAGTTAGGGGTGGGAGTTAAAATCTCTTTTCTTTGAGCAGTAGGGGGGATTTTAACCCCCGACGTCCGGTTTACAAGACCGGCGCTCTGAAGCTGAGCTACTAGTGCATGTTCATTCAAGGGCCTTGTTTTCTAATCAACCTGCTATGGGGAATAGGACTAGAAAAAGGAGGAAGTAAGATAGAGAAGCGACTTGTCCAATGATAATATAGGGGTCTTCAACAGGTATTCCCCCAATTCAAGTGAGAATTGCAACGTTTGCAATTAGAGTTCAAAATAGAAGTTGGGTTAGAGGTCGGAATGTTAGGCTTCGTTGCTTTGATGTATGGAGTACTGGGACCAGTATAAGGACAAGGATAGAGAATAGTAAGGCTAGGACTCCGCCTAGTTTATTGGGGATCGATCGGAGAATGGCGTATGCAAATAAGAAATATCATTCGGGCTTGATGTGAGGGGGTGTTACTAGGGGGTTGGCGGGGGTGAAATTGTCTGGGTCGCCCAGGAGGTTGGGGGAAAAGAGGGCTAAGGAGGTGAGGGCAGAAAGTAGGACTGCGAGGCCTAGCAGGTCTTTGTAGGAGAAGTAGGGGTGGAAGGAGACTTTGTCTGCGTCTGAGTTTAGGCCGAGGGGGTTGTTTGAGCCCGTTTCATGGAGGAAAAGCAGATGAATGACGGTTGCGGCCAGAATAATGAAGGGGAATAGGAAGTGGAAGGCAAAAAATCGTGTGAGGGTGGCGTTGTCCACGGAGAAACCCCCTCAGATTCATTGAACGAGGGTGTTGCCGATGTAGGGGACGGCGGACAGGAGGTTGGTGATGACAGTGGCTCCTCAGAAGGATATTTGTCCTCAGGGGAGGACATAGCCCACGAAAGCGGTTATTATTACTAGGAGGAGAAGTACGACCCCAATATTTCATGTTTCTTTGTAGAGGTAGGAGCCGTAGTAAAGCCCTCGGCCGATATGTAGGTAAATGCAGATGAAAAAGAAGGATGCGCCGTTGGCGTGGATATTTCGGATTAGTCAGCCGTAATTTACGTCTCGGCAGATATGTGCAACAGATGAGAAGGCTGTGGCAATATCTGAGGTGTAGTGTATGGCGAGGAAAAGTCCTGTGAGGATTTGGGTAATTAGACAGAGGCCAAGGAGGGAGCCAAAGTTTCATCAGGCTGAGATATTAGAGGGGGCGGGAAGGTCCACTAGTGCATCGTTTGCAATTTTTAGGAGGGGGTGGGTTTTTCGGAGGCTTGCCATTAGGGTTCTTGTAGTTGAATAACAACGGTGGTTTTTCAAGCCATTAGTCCTGGTTAGAATCCTGGTAGGAATTATGACTTATATTATGTCTTTGTTTTTGTTTGGGCTGGTGTTGGGTTTAGTTGCGGTTGCTTCTAATCCTTCTCCATATTTTGCTGCTTTAGGGTTGGTAGTAGTGGCAGGGATGGGGTGTGGTGCATTGGTGGGTCATGGAGGCCCTTTCTTATCTTTAGTTTTATTTTTGATTTATTTAGGTGGGATGTTAGTTGTGTTTGCGTATTCGGCGGCTCTTGCTGCTGAGCCGTACCCTGAGAGCTGGGGGAGTTGGTCTGTTGCAGCGTACATGGTAATATATGCATTGGGGGTGGCTTTAGCTTCTGGGCTGTTTTGAGGGGGGTGGTATGAGTTTTCTTGAGTGCCAGTGGATGAGCTTGGTGAGTTTTCTGTGTTTCGGGGGGACGTAGGTGGGGTTGCGTTAATATACTCGTTAGGAGGGGGAATGTTAGTTATTAGTGCGTGGGTGCTTCTTCTTACTTTGTTTGTGGTGCTAGAGTTAACACGGGGGCTCGCCCGGGGTACGCTTCGAGCGGTCTAATAGGTAAAAATAAGGGTTGTGAGGACGAGGGTGAGGAGGAATAGGGTAAGATAGGTTTTGATTATGCCCTGCTGGGTGTTACTTGTGGTTGTAATTAGAGGGATATTAGAGGATGCTACAGCTTTGGGGCCTGTTTTCTCTAGCCAGGTTTGGTCAACTATTTGGCTGGCAATTGTTTGGCCTAGGATCAGGTTTAGTTTGGGGGTGAGGCGGTGAATAATTGCGGGGAAGAAGCCTAGTATATTGGAGAAGTGGTGGGCGGTTAATTGGGGTGTGGTTTTGTATTGTTTGCTTGTTAGTGAGGCAAGTTCTAGGGCGAGGAGCAGGCCGAGGATGGTGACGGTCAGGGCGGCTAATTTAAGCAGAGGGGGCATGGATATTACGGGTGTTTTTAGAGGAATGATATTTGAGGTAATTAGGAGGCCGGCAATGATACTTCCTCAGGCCAGTCGTTTAATGGGCTGGAGGACTGCTGGGTTGTTTTCGTTGATAGGGGATAGCGAATTAAATCGGGGGTGGCCCATAGCTACGAAGAATACAGCTCGGAGGCTGTAGATGGCCGTAAATGAGGTGGCTAGAAGGGTTAGGGTAAGGGCTCAGGCGTTAAGGTGGGATGTGTTGAGGGCTTCAATAATGGCATCTTTAGAAAAGAACCCTGCTAGGAAGGGAGTGCCGGTGAGGGCAAGGCTGCCAATAGTAAGGCAGGAGGATGTAAAGGGGGTGAGGTGGTGTATTCCTCCTATTTTTCGGATGTCTTGTTCATCGTTTAGACTGTGAATAATGGAGCCGGAGCAGAGAAAGAGTATTGCTTTAAAGAAGGCGTGGGTGCAGATATGAAGGAAGGCAAGTTGGGGTTGATTAAGCCCAATAGTTACTATCATTAAACCTAGTTGGCTGGATGTAGAGAATGCAACGATTTTTTTGATGTCGTTTTGGGTGAGGGCACAGGTGGCAGTAAATAGGGTAGTAAGAGCCCCTAGGCATAGGCAGGTGGTTAGGGCGGTCTGGTTGTTTTCTATTAGGGGGCTTATACGGACTAGAAGAAAAATGCCCGCGACCACTATTGTGCTCGAGTGCAGTAGGGCAGAGACCGGCGTAGGACCTTCCATGGCAGAGGGAAGCCAGGGGTGTAGTCCAAATTGGGCTGACTTACCGGTGGCGGCAATGATAAGTCCCAGGAGAGGAAAAGTAAGGTCGAGGTCTTTAGCAGTTGCGAATATTTGTTGTAATTCTCAGGAGTTGAGGTTTGTTGCCATTCATGCTATAGCGAAAATTAAGCCGATATCTCCAACTCGGTTGTAAAGAACTGCCTGTAGGGCGGCGGTATTAGCGTCTGCCCGTCCGTACCATCAACCGATAAGGAGGAATGATATGATGCCCACGCCTTCTCAGCCAATAAACAGTTGGAATATGTTGTTAGCTGTCACTAAAATAATCATGGCGACAAGGAAGACAAGGAGGTACTTGAAGAATCGGTTTATGTAGGGGTCTGCGTGTATATATCAGGATGCGAATTCTAGGATTGATCAGGTTACGTAGAGGGCAATGGGGGTAAAGATGATTGAATAGTGGTCAAATTTAAAGCTGATGTTTACGTCGAAGGTTGTGGTGTTTATTCAGTTTCAGTTGGTGATAATTATTTCTGCACCTTCGTTGAGGAATAGAAATAAGGGAAGGAGACTGACAAAGAAAGCTAGTTTCACTGCTGTTTTAACCTGGGTAAGGGCCCAGTTAGTGCCATGGGATCGGGGAGTGAAGGTTGTGAGCACGGGGTAAGTTAGAAGCGTGAAGATGATGATTAAGCTCGATGTTATTATAAGTGACGTAGGATGCATAGCTGCTACTTGGATTTGCACCAAGAGTTTTTGGTTCCTAAGACCAACGGATGAGCTATTATCCTTTAGGAGCGAGAGTGCGAGTGAGCCCCGGGGTTCAACCAGGGTGGCGAAGATTAGCAGTCTTCGTTGCTAGCAAGCCTCTCTCGGTGGATAAGGGGGTTTTAACCTCTGTTTTTAGAATCACAATCTAATGTTTTTGTTAAACTATATCTACAGGCGGTCCACCCTCAGACTAGTTCAGGCTTAAGAATAAGTAATATAAGGGGCAAGAGGTGGAGGGCCATGAGTAAGTGTTCTCGAGAGTGGGAGGGGTCGAGGGCAAGGATGTGTGCAGGGAGTGGCCCCCGCTGGGTCATGAGAAATATGTAGAGTGAATAGCCCGCGGTGATGAGGGTCCCGGCCCCAGTTAAAGCTAGGGTTCATCAAGATCAGTTGAATAGTGAGGTGAGAATTATTAATTCTCCTATAAGGTTTGGCAGTGGGGGAAGGGCCAGGTTGGCGAGGCTGGCAATGAATCATCAAGTTGTTATTAGGGGAAGGGCTATTTGGAGGCCTCGTGCTAGAATTATGGTTCGGCTATGAGTGCGTTCATAATTGGTATTTGCTAGGCAGAATAGGGCGGAGGAGGTTAGTCCGTGTGCGATTATAAGAATAAGTGCACCAGTAAAGCCCCAGGGCGTTTGGATGAGAATTCCGCCTACGACTAGTCCTATATGACTTACTGATGAGTAGGCAATGAGGGACTTTAGGTCTGTTTGGCGAAGGCAGATCGAGCCTGTTATGACGACACCTCAAAGTGCAAAGATGATAAATGGGTAGCTTAGTTCTTTAGTGAGGGGTTCTAGCATAACTAGTATTCGTATCATACCGTAGCCTCCTAGTTTTAGTAGGACGGCGGCAAGGATTATGGAGCCTGCGACGGGGGCCTCAACATGTGCTTTGGGAAGTCATAGGTGGACTCCGTATAGTGGTATCTTTACCAAGAAGGCTAATAGGCAGCCTGCCCATCATAGTTTGTCTGCGTAGGTGGAAAGTTGAATTGGGTCAGAGTATTGCAGGGTTAGGAGGGAGAGGGTTCCCGTACTGTTTTGTAGGAGTAGCAAGGCAACTAGGAGAGGCAGGGAACCTGCTAAGGTGTAGAATAGGAAGTAAGTGCCTGCATTAAGCCGTTCTGTTTGGTTTCCCCATCGTGTGATGAGAATTAAGGTGGGGATTAGGGTGGCCTCAAATATTACGTAGAACATGATAATTTCCGTGGCACTGAAGGCTATAATCAGGAAAGCTTGCAGGGATGTTAGAAGGGTGATGTATATTCGTTGCCGGTTGATGGGCTCAAGGGCCGTGTGGTTTTGGCTTGCAAGGATTATGAGGGGTAGTAGTCAACAGGTAAGAACTAGGAGAGGGGTTGAGAGGGGGTCGGTTGCTAAATACAAGTTAAGGGAAGTTCAGCCAGTTTCTGATAGGTTTTTTAGTCAAAGGAGGCTGGTTAATGCAATAATTAGGCTGTGGAGAAGGGTGGTAGGTCAGAGTCATTTGGCGGGGACTATTCAGGTTGTTGGTACTAGCATTAGGGTTGGGATTAGGATTTTTAGCATTGTAGGAGGTTTAGGTTCTGCAGGCGATCAGTTCCGTGAGTCCGAGCTGTTGCTACTAGTAAGGCAAGTCCTGCACTTGCTTCACAAGCTGAGAATGCAAGAAGAAGTATGGGAGATGCCGAAAAGTTGGTGGAATCTAGCTGGAGTGTCCACAAGGAGAGGGCAATAAATAGGGAGAGTATTATTCCTTCTAGGCACAGGAGGGCAGAGAGGAGGTGGGTTCGATGGAATGCTAAGCCTGTCAGGCCTAGTATAAAGGCTGATGAAAAAGCGAAGTGGACAGGGGTCATCGGGCAGTTGTGGACTTTAACCACAAGCTTTTGAGCCGAAATCAAATATTTTGCTTATACTAACTGCCTATTCAGCCCACTCTAGTCCGCCTTGGGTTCACTCATAGATCAGGCCTAGGGTAAGAAGGACAAGAACGGTTGAGGCTCAGAGGAATGTGAGTAGAGGGGAGGGCAGTTGGTCTCCTCAAGGAAGGGGCAAGAGAAGGGCAATTTCTAGGTCAAAGAGAAGAAAAAGGATGGCGACAAGGAAGAATCGGAGGGAGAATGGTAGACGGGCCGACCCTAAGGGGTCAAATCCGCATTCGTAGGGGGAGAGTTTTTCATGGTCGGGGCTTATCTGGGGGAGCCAGAAAGAGACGATGGCTAGAATAGTGGAGAGGGCTACGGCGATGCCAATGATTGTTGTGGTTAGGTTCATTATCTTTCCTTGGACTTTAACCAAGACCGGGTGATTGGAAGTCACTTATACTTGTTTTAATACTAGAAAGACTAGGACCCTCATCAGTAGATGGAGATGTATAGGAACAGTCAGACGACGTCTACAAAGTGTCAGTATCAGGCGGCTGCTTCAAATCCAAAGTGGTGCTCTGATGTAAAGTGATATTGAATTTGACGAAGTAGGCAGATGGCTAAAAATGTGGAGCCAATGATGACGTGGAGTCCGTGAAAGCCGGTTGCCACAAAAAAGGTGGAGCCGTATACCCCGTCTGCGATTGTAAAGGGGGCTTCGTAGTACTCTATGGCTTGGAGGAAGGTGAAGTAAAAGCCAAGGAGAATTGTTAGGGTTAGGGATTGAATAGCTTGTTTTCGTTCACCCTCTATAATGCTGTGGTGGGCCCAGGTAACTGTAACTCCTGAGGCGAGTAATACGGCTGTGTTGAGCAGGGGCACTTCGAATGGGTCCAAAGGGGTAATGCCTGTAGGAGGCCAGCAACCGCCTAGTTCGGGGGTTGGTGCGAGGCTTGAGTGGTAGAAAGCTCAGAAAAAGCCTAGGAAGAAGAAGACTTCAGAAGTAATGAAGAGAATTATTCCGTATCGAAGCCCTTTTTGGACGGGTGGTGTGTGGTGTCCTTGAAATGTGCCTTCTCGTACAATGTCTCGTCATCATTGGTATATTGTGAGAAGGAGTAGGGCTATTCCTAGAGATATTAGTGTTGTAGAGTGAAAGTGAAATCAGATAGCAAGGCCTGATGTTATTAGTAGGGCAGCAACTGCGCCTGTTAGGGGTCAAGGGCTGGGGTCGACTATGTGGTATGCGTGTGCTTGATGGGCCATTAGACGTTTTCTTGTAGGTAGAGGGTTAAGAGAAGTACGAAGACATAGGCTTGAATTATTGCTACGGCAACTTCTAGTAAGCTAAGTAGGAATAACAATATTGATGTTACAATTGCCACAGTTGGTATTAAGGGCAGGAGAACAAAGGCAGCCGTGGCGATTAGTTGAATTAAAAGATGTCCGGCTGTAAGGTTGGCTGTTAGTCGTACGCCTAGGGCCAGAGGGCGAATGAACAGGCTAATTGTTTCGATAATAATCAGGACGGGGATCAGAGGGGTCGGGGTTCCTTCTGGCAGAAGATGTCCTAGTGCAATGGTTGGTTGATTGCGAAACCCAATGACGACGGTCGCTATTCAGAGGGGAACTGCGAGGCCTATGTTTAAAGATAGCTGCGTGGTAGGGGTAAAAGTATATGGAAGAAGGCCTAGCATGTTTAGGGTGATTAGGAATAGTATAAGAGAGGTTAGTAGTACGGCTCATTTATGCCCGCCTAGGTTTACGGGCAAGAGAAGTTGTTTGGTGAATTGGCCGATGAATCAGCCTTGAAGGGTTAATAGGCGGTTGTTTAGTCATCGGTGTGAGGGAGTGGGGTATAGGACTCAGGGGAGAGTAAGGGCGAGGGCTATTAAGGGGATACCCAGGTACGAGGGGCTCATAAATTGGTCGAAAAAGCTTAATGTCATGGTCAGTTTCAGGGCTCTGTTTTGGGTTTTTCTGTGCTTTGGGGGGAGGGCTCATTTGGGAATGTGTGGGCCATAACTTTTGGGGGGACCACAGTTAGGAAAATTAGTCAAGAAAAGATTAGAATGGCAAATCAAGGTGCGGGATTGAGTTGAGGCATATCGCTAGGGGTGGGTGGGAGGCACCAATCTTTAGCTTAAAAGGCTAACGCTATGCCCTGTTTAGCTTCTTAGCGAGGCGTCTTCAAGTATAAAAGATGATCAATTTTCAAAGTGTTCTAGTGGGACCGCTTCAACTACAATAGGCATGAAACTGTGGTTGGCTCCGCAGATTTCAGAGCACTGTCCGTAGAATACCCCTGGTCGGGATGCAATAAAGGCTGTTTGATTCAGGCGGCCGGGCACTGCGTCTATTTTTACTCCTAGGGCTGGGACTGCCCAGGAGTGGAGGACATCTTCAGCAGAAATTAACATTCGAGTGGGAGATTCAACGGGGATTACCATTCGATGGTCTGCTTCTAGAAGGCGAAATTGGCCGGGGGTTAAGTCTTGTGTGGGAATCATGTATGAGTCAAACCCGAGGTCTTCAAAGTCAGTGTATTCGTAGCTTCAGTATCACTGGTGGCCTATGGCTTTAATTGTGAGGTGGGGGTCGTTGATTTCGTCCATGAGGTAAAGAATGCGAAGGGAGGGAAGCGCAATTAGAATGAGGATAATTGCAGGGAGGATGGTTCAAATAATTTCGATTTCTTGGGAATCCAGGATATATTTGTTAGTAAGCTTAGTGGAAACCATGGCCACAATAATGTAAAGTACTAGTGTACTAATTAGGAAGGTAATTATCAAGGCGTGGTCGTGGAAATGAAGAAGTTCTTCTATGACAGGTGAAGCTGCATCTTGAAATCCTAGTTGGGAGGGATGTGCCATTGTTATTCAAGACACGCGGGATTTCAACCCGCAATTCTGCCTTGACAAGGCAGTGTAATGTTCATTTTACTAGTGTCTTATTAAGAAAGTGACAGAGCGGTTATGTGGTTGGCTTGAAACCAGTACATGGGGGTTCGACTCCTCCCTTTCTCGTTAGTTTGATTGAACTTGGACGAATGCCGGCTCTTCGAATGTGTGGTAAGGGGGAGGGCAACCATGTAGTCATTCCACATTGGTTGTGGTTAGTTCTACTGCTAACACTTCACGTTTGGCGGCAAATGCTTCTCAAATAATAAATAAGAAGAGGATTACTGCCACTAGGGAGATAAGGGAGCCGATAGAGGAGGTTGTATTTCATAGGGTGTAGGCATCTGGGTAGTCTGAGTACCGTCGAGGTATTCCGGCTAGGCCAAGGAAGTGCTGGGGGAAGAAGGTGAGGTTGACTCCTGCAAACATGATGCCAAAGTGAATTTTTGTTCAAGTACTGTGAAGGGTGTAGCCTGTAAATAAGGGGAATCAGTGAACAAACCCGGCAACAATAGCAAATACGGCACCCATGGACAGAACGTAGTGGAAATGGGCTACTACATAGTATGTGTCGTGGAGAACGATGTCTAAAGAGGAGTTGGCTAGGATAATTCCTGTTAGACCTCCTACTGTAAAGAGGAAAATAAAGCCCAGAGCCCATAGAAGAGGTGTTTCTCATTTGATGCTCCCTCCGTGAAGGGTGGCGAGTCAGCTGAAAACTTTTACACCAGTAGGAATTGCGATAATTATTGTGGCGGATGTGAAGTAAGCTCGGGTGTCTACGTCTATGCCCACTGTGAATATGTGGTGGGCCCATACAATAAATCCCAGGAGGCCGATTGCCATTATAGCCCAGACTATGCCCATGTAGCCGAAAGGTTCTTTTTTGCCGGAGTAATAGGCAACAATGTGTGAGATTATTCCAAACCCTGGAAGAATCAGGATGTAGACTTCTGGGTGGCCAAAGAATCAGAACAGGTGTTGGTAAAGGATGGGGTCTCCCCCTCCTGCGGGGTCAAAGAAGGTGGTGTTGAGGTTTCGATCTGTGAGAAGCATTGTGATGCCAGCAGCGAGGACCGGAAGAGAGAGGAGAAGAAGGACGGCAGTAATTAACACGGCCCACACAAAGAGGGGGGTCTGATACTGGGAGATAGCGGGAGGTTTTATGTTAATGATGGTTGTAATGAAGTTAATGGCTCCGAGGATTGAGGAGACGCCTGCCAAGTGCAGGGAGAAAATTGTGAGGTCAACGGATGCCCCTGCGTGGGCCAGGTTACCAGCTAGGGGAGGGTAGACGGTTCACCCGGTGCCGGCACCAGCTTCAACCCCAGAGGAAGCAAGGAGGAGGAGAAATGACGGGGGGAGAAGTCAAAAGCTCATGTTATTCATTCGGGGAAATGCCATGTCGGGGGCGCCGATTATTAGGGGAAGAAGTCAGTTTCCAAATCCTCCGATCATGATTGGTATTACTATAAAGAAAATTATTACAAATGCATGTGCTGTAACAATTACATTATAAATCTGGTCGTCCCCCAAGAGGGCGCCGGGCTGGCTAAGTTCTGCCCGAATGAGTAGGCTTAAGGCGGTGCCTACTATTCCGGCCCAAGCACCAAATACTAGATAGAGGGTGCCGATGTCTTTGTGATTAGTCGAGAAAAATCAACGTGTGATTGCCACAGGTAGGATGGCTGAGTTTTAAGCGGTGGATTGTAGCCCCATGGACAGAGGTTTGAGTCCTCTTCTTACCAAGCCTTGAGGTGTATTTACATACCAGATTGCAAATCTGGAGAAGCAGGCTAAACCCTGCCGGGGCTTTCCCCCGCCTTGGTTTTTTCAGGCGGGGGAAAGGTAGACGGATGCTCGCTGGTTTGAGCGCTTAGCTGTTAACTAAGAGTTTGTAGGATCGAGGCCTGCCTGTCTAGTAAGGCTTTAGCTTAATTAAAGTGTCTGTTTTGCATGCAGGAGATGTGGGGTAGTGTCCCGCAAGTCTTATCAGGGACTGGGAGATTTTCACTCTCACTTAGGGCTTTGAAGGCCCTTGGTCTTGTATTATCCTAAGTCTCTTAGAGGGCCAGGAGTGCTGTTGCGGCGGGGGCGAGGGGTAGGAGAAGCAGGGTGGCCGTGGTGGAGGTGGAGAGGGGTAATGTGAGCTGTGACGAGGGGAGGCGCCACGGGGCAGTCCCGGTTAAATTGTTTGGGGCTATGGTTAGTGTTATTGCGTATGAGAGTCGGAGGTAGAAGTATAGGCTGAGAAGGGCAGTTAGGGCAGCTAAAGTAGCTGTGGGGGCGAGGTCTTGTTTGGTTAGTTCTTGAAGAATTAGCCATTTTGGTATGAACCCGGTTAGTGGGGGGAGACCTCCCAGTGATAGTAGAACGAGGGGTGTTAGGGAAGTGAGTGCGGGGGCTTTTGTTCAGGAGGAGGCGAGTTCGTTAATGTTGGTTGATTTATTTAGTTTGAATACAAGGAATGTTGAGAATGTCATGATGAAGTAGGTAAGAAGGGTTAGGAGGGTGAGGGAGGGGGAAAATTGTAGAATTAAAATTATTCAGCCTAGATGCGCGATTGAGGAGTAGGCAAGAATTTTCCGTAGTTGGGTCTGGTTTAGTCCTCCTCAGCCCCCTACAAGGGTAGAGGCGAGGCCTAGTATGACAAGGAGAGTTGAGTTGGTGGGTTGAATTTGTAGTAGAAGTGCGAAGGGGGCAAGTTTTTGTCAGGTAGATAGGATGAGGCCCGTGGTAAGGTCCAGGCCTTGGAGGACCTCGGGGAGCCAGGAATGGACCGGGGCTAGTCCAATTTTTAGGGCAAGGGCAAGAGTAATTATAGTGACAGGAAGTGGGTGGGATATCTGTTGAATGTCTCACTGTCCAGTTAATCAGGCATTGGTAGTGCTTGCAAAGAGTAGTATGGCGGCGGCAGTGGCTTGGGTGAGAAAGTATTTAGTGGTTGCTTCGACTGCTCGGGGGTGGTGGTGTTGAGCTATTAGGGGAATAATGGCGAGGGTGTTTATTTCAAGTCCTATTCAGGCGAGGAGTCAGTGTGAGCTTGCGAATGTGATTGTGGTTCCTAGGCCTAGTCCAAATAGCAGGGTGGCTAAGATGTACGGGTTCATTAGTGAAGGAAGGAGTTTAACCAACATGTTTGGGGTATGGGCCCAAGAGCTTAATTAGCTGACTTTACTAGGAAGTGGTGTAGTGGAAGCACTGAGAGTTTTGATCTCTCCAGGCAGGGTTCGAACCCCTTCTTTCTAAGGAGTTGGGGGGACTTTAACCCCCATAGTTCACTCTATCAAAGTGGTCCTTGGCTTCAGGCACAGCTCCTGGGTTAGAGTTGAGGGGGCAGGCCTGCAAATGCAATGGGAAGGGCGAGGTGTCAGATGACCAGGGCTAGGGTGAGGGGTAAGAAGTTTTTTCAAATGAGGTGCATGAGTTGATCATATCGGAATCGGGGATATGAGGCTCGAACTCATAGGAACACAATTGAAAGAAGTGCTGCTTTAGTTATTAGGTTGATTGCCGTGAGTTCTGGAATTGTGGGAATGTGGGAAGCTCCCAGGAATAGTGTTGCGGAGAGTGTGTTTATGAGTAGGATGTTGGCGTATTCTGCTAGGAAGAACAGGGCGAATGGGCCTCCGGCATATTCTACGTTAAAGCCTGAGACTAGTTCTGATTCTCCTTCAGTTAGGTCAAAGGGGGCACGGTTGGTTTCTGCTAAAGTTGAGATATATCATATTGCGGCTAGGGGTCAGGCTGGTAAGATCAACCAGATGCTTTCTTGGGCCACATTAAAGGTTTGTAACGAAAATCCCCCGGTGAAGATGATGGCATTTAGGAGGATGAGCCCCAGGCTGACTTCGTATGAAATAGTTTGGGCAACGGCTCGTAGGGCGCCAATGAGGGCGTATTTTGAGTTTGAGGCTCAGCCGGAACCTAAGATTGAGTAGACCGCAAGGCTAGATAGGGCTAAAACAAATAGAATGCTTAGGTTGAGATCTGTTACTGGGTAAGGGATGGGCATGGGTGCTCATAGGGTGAGGGCAAGAGTGAGGGCTAATATGGGGGTTAGGAGAAATAGAATGGGGGAGGAGGTTGAGGGGCGTACGGGTTCTTTAATGAATAGTTTAACCCCGTCGGCGATGGGTTGCAGGAGGCCATATGGTCCGACAATGTTTGGACCTTTTCGTAGTTGTATGTAGCCAAGTACTTTTCGTTCGATTAGGGTTAGGAAGGCAACAGCTAGTAAAACAGGCACGATAAAAGCCAGGGGGTTAATAATGTGGGTGATGAGTGTTGAAATCATAGTTAAGGAGAGGATTTGAACCTCTGTGGAAAGGGCTTAGGTCTTTTGCAGTAACCGGGCTCTGCCACCTTAACATGCCATTTTCTTAGGCACAAGGGGCATGCCCTTTTGCCTATTTTAGTTGTCTTCATTAGGTGAGGGGGAGGCGTACTTTAAGCATGGGCCTCTTCTTCTCGGTCCTTTCGTACTAGAAAAGATCATGTCATAGATAGAAACTGACCTGGATTACTCCGGTCTGAACTCAGATCACGTAGGACTTTAATCGTTGAACAAACGAACCCTCAATAGCGGCTGCACCATTAGGATGTCCTGATCCAACATCGAGGTCGTAAACCCCCTTGTCGATATGGGCTCTAAAAGGGGATTGCGCTGTTATCCCTAGGGTAACTCGGTCCGTTGATCGGCGCTGCCGGATCTTATTGGTCAGAATTTCTGTTTACTAGAGCGGGAGCTCTTAGTTGTAGGAGTGGGTGTTCCCATTCCACGTGGGGGTTTTATGTTTCCCCGCGGTCGCCCCAACCAAAGACATTTGGGCAGGGTTCATTTGGTTTAACCCCTTGTTTGGGGGTCTTTAACATGGTCTGTCTTAGTGTCTAAAGCTCCATAGGGTCTTCTCGTCTTATGTGCGTATCCCCGCTTCTGCACGGGGAGATCAATTTCATTGACTTGAAAAAGGAGACAGCTAAGCCCTCGTCGTGCCATTCATACAGGTCTCCATTTAAAAGACAAGTGATTGCGCTACCTTCGCACGGTCAAAATACCGCGGCCGTTAAACTTATAGTCACAGGGCAGGCGGGACCTCTTATTCATTAGTTTTGCAAGAGGCGATGTTTTTGGTAAACAGGCGAGGCTTTGTGTGTTTGCCGAGTTCCTTCTTTTTCTTTTAGTCTTTCCTTGGGGGCACGCCAGTGTGGGGTTAACGGTTGATTTGTGGATGTTTTTCTGGTTATTTGGTTTGTTGTTCAGTACCCTCTTTATTTTGGGGCCGTTAAGGTTCGGCGGGGGGTCCGTTCCGATTTACACGTGTGCAGGGAGAGAGGGGTGGTGCTCTCTTATTACTCATATTGGCATGGTCGCTCCCATGTAGGCATGGGATGGCCTGGTAGGATTAGGGGGTTGAGATTAAATTATCAGGATGAGAGGGGTAGCGGTATGTCTGAGCTTTAACGCTTTCTATAAGGATGGCTGCTTTTAGGCCCACCAGAACATTCTACCTTTAGTTTATTATGATCTTTACCCTCCTGGAAAAGTTGTATCTGTTTCAAAGGGGCTGTACCCCCTTTGACTAACTCTCGCGGTTTCTTTAGGTGTCAATGGGAGGGTTGAGACAAGGTGAAGAAAGAAGCCGGGAGGCTGAACTTCTATCCAATTCTCAGGCAACCAGCTATAACTAAGTTCGGTAGGTCTGTCACCTCTACTCGAAGCTCTTCCCACTCTTTTGCCACAGAGACGGGTTTGCCCTGTATTAGGCTGTCTTGGAGTAGCTCACTTAGTTTCGGGGAACCAAACTAAAATACTTTTTGCTTGGGTATTGCTAGCCAAATCATGATGCAAAAGGTACGAGCTAAAATCTCTGCTTCTCTAGGCTTTACTGGGTTTTTTCATTTCTCTTCTCAGCGTTCCCTTGCGGTACTTTCTCTATTGCTCCTCGGGCCCTTTTCTGTCGCCCGTACTAAGGGGGAAAAATGGTTTGTTTAATAGTATATTAGTGTATTTGGGGTTAATTAATGGTGATTTGTTATCTTTGGTTGGAGGGGCTAGCTGTTGGGCCTCAGGGCAATCCGACTTGCACGGATGACTTCTCAGTGTAAGGGAGATGCTTTTCTATCTTAGCTATACTCTGATTTTTCCAAGTGCACCTTCCGGTACACTTACCATGTTACGACTTGCCTCCCCTTTGTGGTAGTAGGGTTTTAGTTATTTAAGTTTAGAGGTTTGGGGGAGAGTGACGGGCGGTGTGTGCGCGCTTCAGGGCCGGTTTCAGTGGGACGCTCTGTTTCCCGCTTACTGCTAAATCCTCCTTTGGATGAACATTTCAGTGCATCGTTCGTATTCGCTGTGTTAGGGAATGTAGCCCATTTCTTCCCCCTCCATACGCTACACCTCGACCTGACGTTTTGGGTTGTGCCAATTTAGCTTACTATTGGGCCTTCACAGGGTAAGCTGACGACGGCGGTATATAGGCGGGGAAAACAAGGAAGGGTGAGGTTGAACGGGGGTTATCGGTTCTAGAACAGGCTCCTCTAGGTGGATCTAAAGCACCGCCAAGTCCTTTGGGTTTCAAGCTGGTGCTCGTAGTTCCCAGGCGGATAGCAGGTGTAGTGCGCTATCGATGTTTAGGGCTAGGCATAGTGGGGTATCTAATCCCAGTTTGTATCATAGCTTTCGTGGGTTCAGGGGGGGGGTGTTTAAAGCCACTTTCGTGATTGGTCTTCTTACCTTCGGGTGCGTATAACGGCTCTGAGGGCGTTCGGCTTTAGTTTCAGTCTATCTTAACCACGCTTTACGCCGATATTTATCAACTTGGGTCTCTCGTATAACCGCGGTGGCTGGCACGAGTTTTACCGACCCTCTTAGCTTTGACTAAGTCAAGTTTTCACTTATGGCTTAATGTTTATCACTGCTGAGTTCCCTTGAGGGTGTGGCTAAGCAAGGTGTTATGGGCTGGGTAGTTGTGCCTGATACCGGCTCCTTGTTCCCGGGCGGGGGACTGTAGGGCATTCTCACAGGAGTGCGGATACTTGCATGTGTAAGTTTAGCTAAAGTTGATAGTAAAGTCAGGACCAAGCTTTTGTGCTTGCGGGGCTTTCTAGGGCCCATCTTAACATCTTCAGTGTTATGCTTTAGTTAAGCTACGCTAGC